CTCGTAATGCTGCATCTCTTCCCAGTCCAGGGCCTTTTATCCTTACTTCAGCTCGTTGCATACCTTGATCTACTACTGCTCGAATAGCATTTCCTGCTGCGGTTTGGGCAGCAAAAGGTGTTCCTCTTCTTGTACCCCTGAATCCACAAGTACCCGCGGAGGACCAAGAAATCACCCGACCCCGTACATCTGTAACGGTCACAATGGTATTGTTGAAACTTGCTTGAACATGAATAACTCCCTTTGGTATTCTACGTACATTTTTACGTGAACCACTACGTGTATTTTTACGTGACCCAATTCTTAATATAGGTTTTGCCATATTTTTTCATTTCACAAGAAATATATGGATATATCCATTTCATGTCAAAACGGACCTTTTTTTTCCAGCTCCCTGGAAGTGCTTTTCCTTTACTTTATTTCCTTTAGTAAGATTATCCTTGTCTTTGTTTATGCCTCGGGTTGGAACAAATTACTATAATTCGTCCCCGCCTACGGATTAGTCGACACTTTTCACAAATTTTACGAACGGAAGCCCTTATTTTCATAGTTGTTATTCCTTAATTCTTTGAATATATTTATTGTTGGACGAAAAAAGGTTTCTTGATATTTTTGAATCTTGAATTGTATCTTCGTGAAAGGAATGGTGAAATTGAAAAAACCATTTATTCATTTGAATCCTTGTTAGGGAGCCTAGAAAATGGCTGTCCCCTGATTAACTTAATACCTAAGAACTTACTAAAATTTTTACTTTTTTATCCTATAGGTATACCTATACAAAAATATGTCGAATCCTTTCAGAAGCATGACCTAAAATCAAACAAATCTTTAGTATCTAAAAAAATCGAGCCATGCCGTTCGGAAGTGATTCAAAACGAATTCATTAATTCATTTTTTTCTTTAATTTAAGTCGAGGTAAAACATCCGAAACTTTTTTAGCAGGGGATGGTATTACACAACCCCCCTTTTTCACAAATCGTAAGTTCCGGATATCCAATTTTTATATTTTTATATTAGAAGGATTACCATATATAACACAAAATTTCTCCGCCGATTCTTTTTAGTCGAGCTTCTCGGTCTGTCATTATACCTTGAGAAGTTGAAAGGATTACAATTCCTATTCCGCCTAAAATTCGTGGAATTCGTTGAGAGTTAGAATAGATTCGTAGACCCGGCCGACTTATTCTCTTTAAATTTAAAATCGTTTTATAGGATTCTTTCTTATTTCGTCTATGTCTTAGGGTTAAAATTAAAAAATATTGGTTGTTTTCGCGATGTTTCCTTACGTTTTCGATAAAACCCTCGCGTAAAAGTATTTTAACAATGCTTTCGGTGATGTTAGTCGATCCTATCCGAACCGTTCCTTTTCTATTCATGTCAGCATTTCGTATAGAGGTTATTATATCAGCAATAGTGTCTTTCCCCATGATAAGTTAAAATTCCTTATTGTTCTATAAATTTTGATATAATCAACATGTTCTTTTTCTTTTATTTATATATAGATATAGACGAATTATATATTAATATATGAATTTAATTATTAATATTTTATTATTAAGGGTATATGCGTGATACACAATCTATTAATTCATTTTATTTCAATACCATTTTTTTAATCCTATACTAACTATCGATACTTAGGTCTTATAATACCTCAGGAGCTAATGAAACAATTTTAGTAAAGTTTAATTGTCTCAATTCCCGTGGGATCGCCCCAAAAACTCGAGTTCCTTTTGGATTTCCTTCTTGATCAATGACAACTGCGGCATTGTCATCATATCGTATTATCGTCCCATTGTTACGTTTGAGTTCTTTACAAGTACGTACAATTACAGCTCTGATCACTTCTGATCTTTCTAGAGGAGTATTTGGTATTGCTTCCTTGATTACAGCAACAATAACGTCACCAATATGAGCATATCGGCGATTACTAGCTCCTATTATTCGAATACACATCAATTCTCGAGCCCCGCTGTTGTCTGCTACATTCAAATAGGTTTGTGGTTGAATCATATCATTTTTTTTATCTCTTCTTTTAATGCAAAGGACTAAGTAAAAAAATATTATTTGTCAAAAAAAGAAAACTGCTAATCTTTTTATCCTTAAATGTTATTTAGCTTTTTCATTTTATATTCCTAATTCAGAAATAATGAATTGGGTTTTTATAGGCATTTTTGATGCCGCTATTGAAATAGCTTTTCTGGCTATATTTTCGGGTACACCACCCATTTCATAAAGGATTTTACCTGGTTTAACCACAGCTACCCAATACTCCGGGGATCCTTTCCCAGAACCCATACGCGTTTCCGCAGGTCTTACTGTAACTGGTTTGTCTGGAAATATACGTACCCAAATTTTTCCACCACGTCGTACATTTCGTGTCATTGCTCGCCGCCCTGCTTCTATTTGTCTAGATGTGATCCAAGCGGGTTCAAGTGTTTGAAGAGCATATCTACCAAAACAAATACGATTACCACGAGAAGATATTCCTTTTAGTCGTCCTCGATGTTGTTTACGAAATCTGGTTCTTTTTGGGTTATAGTTGATGGTTTTTTTTTTTATTAGAAATTCCATCTCTACTACAGAACTGAACGTGAGAGTTTCTTCTCATCCAGCTCCTCGCGAATAAAAGGACTAAAAAAGCTTGTATTTAAGATATAGATGTAGTTAATGATTAATTCTATTAATCATGGTTTTTTTTGAAATTTCATCCGATCTCTTCTAAATTTTTGTATGTCTTTTTCGGAATGGAATCCAAGATGAATTCTATTTATTTAAAAATAACGTAATATCATCATCTCGAATGTCGTTTTTGTTAGAGTTAGAATATTCTAACAAATCCTTATTTTCTTTTATCTTGTTAATTTTTTTTTTTTTTTTTTATTACTTTTTTTTTCAAATAAAAAAATTTCGCTGACGAATATTTACTCTTTCAATATCTATTTAAGTTTGATGTTTAGCCCACGAGGTCTCAGAATAAAAATCAGAATAGATAATAAAGTTTTTGGTTTATTCCGCCATCCTGTCCAATGAATTACTAAGATTTGTTTTTCAAGAGAATCCTCTATATTCATGGGTTCCGTCGTTCCCATCGCTTCTTAATTAATCATTAGGCCCGAATTCTACAATGGAGCTCTTACATGAAATTTTGAATTTCATTTTTAAATTTGTTTTTGAGTCAATTTTCTCAGTTTTTATTGGCTCAAGGCTCTTAATTTTTGGTTTTCGGAACAGATTTATCTAATTATTATGAATGAATCTGTATTGATGCTTTATTACATTGCTTTTCTTACAGTGACCTCATAGACTTTCCAAATTGGAATCATATATCATTAATAGTCAATTTTTTCTCTCTTTCTTTCATCCTTCCATTTATCTGCATACTTTTCGATTACCTTTCATAACTTACTAATAATATTTCTTTATTCTTTTTTTTTTTTTCAGTTGCTACAATGATATGATCAGTCTATCATATCTTGACTGATTTTTTTGGATCCAGATAATGCGAAGCAATGAGTTGCTTAGGTTATTTATTAATGCTATAGTTATTAGTTGCTGTTATTAGGTAAGGTCTTTTTTCTTTTTTTTTTGATCTTAATCTAATGGAATCCTAAACCAACGAGTCACACACTAAGCATAGCAATTATATCAAAGGAGTTTTGATGGAAATTTTTATTCAACCTTATAGAATTGCTGATTTTATTCGTAAACACAAAAAAGAAGACTACAATTTTTTTATTTCTGTCTGTATAGTGTTATATTACATAGTTTTAGTTTTTTAGCGTTGGATAAAATGTAAAGAAAAATAACGTTTTTTTATGCTTCGTCTACGAATATCCAAATTTTTATTCCTAAGACTCCATAAATAGTTCGAACTGTATAGGAACAATAATCAATTTTAGCTTCAATTGTTTGTAAAGGAACTCTGCCTTCTCTGATCCATTCAACACGTGCAATTTCTTTTCCGTCGATACGTCCTGCAATTTGTACTTGAATTCCTTTTGTATTCGCCTGTTCAGTTAATTCAATAGCTTTTTTCATTGCTTTTCGAAAAGAAACGCGATTTTTTAATTGTCCAGCTATAAATTCTGCAAGAATATTAGGATCCCCATACGGATTGGAAATTCTGGTAATAGCAATGTTGAGTTTTTTATTGACACAATTAAGTTCTTTTTGAACATTCATCTGTAATTCTTCGACTCTTCGGGGTTTATCTTCAATTAATAATTTAGGAAATCCCATATAGATTATGATCTGGATGAGGTCGATTCTTTTTTGAATTTCGATACGTGCAATTCCCTCCATACCAGAGGATATTCTTATATTTTTTTGGACATAATTTTTAATACAGTCTCGTATTTTTTTATCTTCTTCTAAACCTTCAGAATACTTTTTTGGTTGTGCAAACCAAAGAGAATGATGACTTTGGGTTGTACCAAGTCTGAAACCAAGTGGATTTATTTTTTGTCCCATAGGCCTCCACTACTATATGTATCATAACATGTTAGATTTCTGTTTTCATTGCTACATCCAGGTTTTTTTAAATACATTAAATATTCGTCATTTTGTTGATAGAAGGATATATCTTCCAATACGATAGTTATATGACAAGTGGATCTTTTTATGGGGTAACTCCGTCCTCGGGCACGAGGTTTTAATTTTTTCACTGTATTTCCTTGGTTCACTTCAGCTTTACTAATGACTAAATTGGTTTCTTTGAAACCTTTATTGTGACTAGCATTTGCTGCTGCAGAATAAACCAATTTAAAAATAGGATAACATCCTCGATAAGGCATAAGTTCTAATATCATAAGTGCTTCGTCGTAGGAACGTCCACGGATTTGATCAATTACTCTCCGTGCTTTGTGGGCAGACATAGATATATATTGTCCTAAAGCATATACGGAAGTATATGATTTCTTCTTTCTCTTCTTTATCATAAGGTTTACCTCTCACTAAAAAAAAATCGATATTCGTTTTTTTTAATTCATTTAATTAAC